CATATTCCTTTTTTCAAATTGATACCAAACCAAGAAATAAACTAAAAATTTTTTTGAGCCTAGAAAAAGAAATTTTCAAACCGATTTGTATAATTTTTTTCCAATAAACCATAAATTTAAATTTGTCTAGGGTGGTATTAAATACTATTAATATTAATTAAATAGTATTTAATTCATAATATCATCGAAAACTTACAGCAGCTTGCCAAACAAAAGCTAAAAGAAAAAAGAGAAGGGGTATTACTGGCATAACATCTACGACTGGATTTAAAAAAGCGTAGGCTTCGGGCAATTTGGCGGCGAAAAAACTACTTGAATAAAGGGTAGAATTAAGACAGATACAGATCAAACTTAATAGATTAAGCATAGCAAACATTTTGTTCTTGAGGGTAATTATATTTATTTTGATTGAGTTATTAATAAGTTTCATGATTTATAAAAGGGTAAAGGACTAAAACTAAATTAGATAGACCAAAAAACCTTCTTTGATTTGAACTTACCCAATTAAAAATTCTTCAACTTCAATTCTAAAATAAAAAGTGAATAGAATAAATCATACTTTCATATAATATCTTAATTGAATTAGATGTAATGATCAATAAATTCATAAATTTAATTCTATATTTACTCTATATTTACACATAGAAAAATTATCTCAAGAATCTAATTTTTTTTGATAGATATTTCGACTCAAGTTGACGAACAACCAGTATCAATCTTAGTGTTTATTAGATTAGTGTCAAAAAGAAATGGGGCGTGGCCAAGTGGTAAGGCAACGGGTTTTGGTCCCGTTATTCGGAGGTTCGAATCCTTCCGTCCCAGAGTGTATCTGTATACACACCCAATATAAACTAATATTTAATATTAAATATTAGTTTAGTACAGACTTAATCCTAATATATATGGCATATAATAGATAGATTCATATTATATCAAAAGAAATTCAGAATAACTTTTACTTTTTTGAACGATCTTCTGTTTAATAGCATAATATTGAAAAAAATTATTCTTATTATTTTATTTTTAATGAGTCCTCTATGAATTATATCTTTTTCACAAATTTAATCGAGTTCAAATAACACACGGATGAAATAGAATCTACTTGTGATCTATTTCTGAAATTAATGATTTCTTATGAGTTTTTAGTATTCGAATAAGGAAATTTGAAATTGGTGAATTTCTCTTATAACTATCAAGTTGTTTGAAGATGCAGATTCAAAAATGACTACTTTATAATTTTATTAAAGTAATATTATTTATTTAGTTTATTTTCATTTTATTCTATATTTTTCTTATATATGTGTATATATATTGTATAAATTTTAGATAGAAATATCTGGGGTTAATTTTGAGTTTTTCTGCGACTTCTTCTATTAAATATTAAATTAATAAAGTAAAATATAGATTACTGGGGTACCGACCAAACCAATGACTATTCATTGATTCCATAATGGAATTAATTGCATACTGGTTCCAAACTAAAGGAATGTTATGGTAAAACTTCGTTTAAAACGATGTGGTAGAAAGCAACGTGCGGCTTGAAGGACACGATCCAATGTGGATTCTTACACCCGCCATTTTTATATTATATATAGCACTGAAAGTGCTTTTGGCTCGACATCATTTGTTCTGTTCCACTAGAACTCTCATTTTTGTTTTTTTTGGGGGGGCTCTGTATCGTACAAGATGGAGCTCGAGTAGAACGTATTGATTCAATTATCGGAGGCAAGAATCTAGGGTTAGTATCAATTAATAAATTGGGACAACTTTGTTATTTTCGATATGAAAATCGAAAGGATCCAACAAATCAAATTTGTTGTAATTTTTGTAAAAACCTTTCGATCAAATCAAAAGTGGATTACACAGGAATCCACCATTAGTATAATTCGGTGATACAAGTAAATCACAAAAAAAAGGTATGTTGCTGCCATTTTGATTGAAACGATTAAAGATCACCGAAGTAATGTCTAAACCCAATGATTCAAGGCAAATAAAGATAAAGGATCTTAGAACAAGGAAAAACCATTTTCAATTGTCTCAATAAAAAGAAAAAGAACTAGATTAAAAGAAAAATGGATTCGAAACGAAAGGTGGCAGACAAAAAGAAAGGGGATTAGAGACAACTCAATAAAGGAAATTGTTTCCTTGGGGAGTTATCCAACTTGAGTTATGAGAGCGCAAAGTACAAATACGAAAAATTTTGTGGTTGGGGAAAGAATAATAAACACCAAGTATTTAAATCATATGATAAAGAAAGAGAATTCTTGGTAGAATTAGGATATATTTAACATTAGAATTCTATATCTATGCATAAATAGAACTTGAATTTTCTTGAGCCGTACGAGGTGAAAACTTCTTATACGTTTCTCGGGGGGGCTTATCTACATCTATCCCAATGAGCCATTTATCGAATCGTTGCAATTGATGTTCGATCCCGAAGAGAAGGAAGAGCTCTTTCTAAAGTGGGTTTTTATGATCCGATAAAGAATCAAACCTATTTAAATGTTCCCGTTATTCTCTATTTCCTTGAAAAAGGCGCTCAACCTACAGGAACTGTTCATGATATTTCAAATAAGGCGGGTATTTTTATGAACCGTCGTCCTAATTACATTCAATAAAAAAAAAGATTTCTATATAAATTTGAAATAGACAGAAATTAAAGAAGGTGTGGACCATTTTTCTAGAGTTTTGTATAATCTTTTCTTTTCCATTTTTTCTCCAGTAGAGAGTTTTCGATTTATATACTATTTAATTTATTATTGCTCCTACATCATTTATAACTATAATGAGAAAAGTCTATTGTCATGGCAATGGACGTTTTTCAGTGGAATTCTATGAACAAATAAGAAAAGTAAAAACTTATTTCTTTTTTAGATTGATATTAATTGAATATGGGGGTTTTCTATTTCATTTGTTTAATTTATTTGTCCGTCTACACCCTTTATGTCTATATGTTGCTTCTATCTGTAGTAATATAAACCCTTAGTTTTTGATTTTAGTAAATTGACAAACTGAAATTTGAATTTTTTGTATTCTTTTTTCAACATTCACATTTCTATTGACAACAGTGTATCAAATAAATATAATTTGAGCGTGGATAAATGAATCTATTTATCTCCGCTCTTTTGTTCATATTTATTATGTTCAAAATTGATTCTAGATTCTTTCTATTTTTTTGCCTTTTTCAAATGTTTTTATTTCGCCGTACAATTTAATCTCTTTATTTATATTTATTGGAATTCCGATTGTATCTATACATTCTAATTTTTTTAGTTCGGGTTGCTAACTCAACGGTAGAGTACTCGGCTTTTAAGTGCGACTAGCATCTTTTACACATTTGTATGAAGCAAGGGATTCGTCTATATCATCGGTAGAGTTTATAAGACCGCGACTGATCCTGAAAGAAATGACTGGAAAAAGCAGCATGTCGTATCAATAGTGAATTCTAAGAATATTTCATTCTTACGGTTATCGGGATAGCTTGTTTAAATTGTTTGATTTTTTGAAAATGAATTGAACAAGCAAATAAATGAAAACTTAGGTCAAATAAATAAATGGATAGATCCTAACTATAGGTTCTAATTATAGGAAAAGAAAAAGTAAAGTAACGAGCTCCTGTTCTTAATTTTTGAATGATTATCCGATCTAATTAGACGTTAAAACTATATTAGTGCTTGACGCGGGAAAGGCTTTTCCCATGAGCGTATTATCTATTTGTTTTGAATCCTAACTATTAGCTATCTCCTTTATGTAGTAGAAATAAATGTGTATGAAGAAGGCAGTATATTGATAAAGAGATCTTTTTTTAATCAAAAGAACGATTGGATTGAAAAAATAAAGGATTTCTAACCATCTTGTTATCTGAGACTGAACATAAACCAATTGGTCTCAAAAAGAGAGGGTAGAGAGTCCGTTTTTGAGTCGGACCTTTTTCCGAGGTATCCTATAATTATTTATTAGAAATAATTAATACCTTGTTTTGACTCTATCGTACTATGTATCATTTGATAACCCAATACATCCCATCCTATATTTTCCTATTTTCAGTTCAAATCTAATTTAAAATGGCGGAATATCAAGGATTTTTAGAGCTAAATAGATCTGGGAAATATGAACTCCTATACCCACTTATCTTTCGGGAGTATATTTATGCATTTGTTCGTGATCATGGTTTAAATAGATTGAATTTATTAGAAAATGCGGTTTATGACAATAAATATAGTTTACTGATTGTAAAACGTTTAATTTTTCGAATGTATCAACCGAATCATTTGATTATTTCTATTTCCGATAATGATTCTAACCAAAATCAAGTTTTTGGGTTTAATGATAATTTGTATTCTCAAATGATATCAGAGGGATTTGCGGGCATTGTGGAAATACCATTTGCCCTACGATTAGTATCTTGCTTAACGGGCAGAAAAATCGTAAAGTATTATAATTTACGATCAATTCATTCAATATTTCCTTTTTTAGAGGACAAATTAACACATTTAACTTATGTATCAGATGTACTAATACCCTATCCGATTCATCTGGAAATCTTAGTTCAAACCCTTCGCTGTTGGGTAAAAGATGCCTCTTCTTTGCATTTATTAGGTGTTTTTCTTCACGAGTATTATAATTGTAATAGTTTTATTATTACAAAAAAATTTCCAAAGAAATATATTTCTTTTTTTTCAAAAAGTAATCCAAGATTTTTCTTGTTCCTGTATAATTTTCATGTTTATGAATACGAATCTGTCTTACTTTTTCTCCGCAACCAATCTTCTCATTTACGATTAACATCTTCTGGTGTCTTTTTTGAACGAATTTTTTTCTATGGAAAAATAAAGCATCCTGTAAAAGAATTCTTTGCTAATTATTTTCCGACTGGCCTTTGGCTCCTTCAGGATCTTTTGATACATTATGTTAGACATCAAGGAAAATCAATTCTAGCTTCAACGGATACACCTCTTTTGATGAATAAATGGAAATCTTACTTTGTCCTTTTATGGCAA